ATAGCCGGACGGGGGATCTAATGAAATTTTTAGTTGCGGAAAGGTCGGAAGATACTTTGTATACATACTCATGAAAGTCTTTGAGTACTCCAGGATTCATTCAATATTAATTAGATTGAATGGATAATTGGCTTTGACTTATTTATATATGTATTTATTTATTTGTATTTATTTGAATATATAAATTGAATATATAAAGAATATATAAATATTTTTAAATCTTTTACTTATATTGAACTTAGATTTATTTATAATATAAATTGAAAAATAGAAATTATGAATAAAGTACAAAAATAAATTTTTACTTTAATCTCTAATCAAGAACGTAATAGGACGTCTTCGATTGTTTCATAGAGCCAATAGGAGACGTAGATCAAATGGGAAAAATGGGAAAGAAAAAAATAGGGGTATGCCCTAGATAGTGATCTATCTTGATTCTATATTTTTATACTTTTTACTTAATAAAATGAAGGGCACCAAAAGAAAGAATAGGTTTTATTATTACTACATGTTAGTAACATTCCTTTGATACTTCAAAGGCTGTCTCCGCGTATTTTGCTGGTGCTTAATGTTTTCCGATTATACAAGCAAGAAATCTTATAATTATAAGAACGTGTTATAATTGGATTTATTGGATTGTTTCATCAACAGTGTTGGGTTAGAACCCCCCGTTGACTCTGCGCCAATGATTTTTTTATTATTAGTGAACAGTAATTGAATAATTCCTTCATATTCATAGAGATAGAGGACATAATTCACATGGATATAGTAAGTCTCGCTTGGGCTGCTGTAATGGTAGTCTTTACATTTTCCCTTTCACTTGTAGTATGGGGCAGAAGTGGACTCTAGAAGTACTACTAATTGAATTTAGGAATCAAACTGTATCAATTTTTTTTATAGATCTTTCTGCAAAGCCTTTTTTTTTATTTGAATTTCACTGTTTGTATTTCGAAAGGAATACAAATGGTAGGGAATTGATTCCAACCGTATTCTTCATAACTTTTCTATTTCGATGAACCGACTCTTACCAAAGTTATATATGGGAAATGGGGAAGAACGGAACCTTTTTTTGTTTTTCCCTTTACTGTTCAAAGAAAAAATAAATCTGTTATTACATGGATACCCTTATGGGAAACAACATAGTGGTTGTCCAACGAGATACTACAACTACCCATAATAAAACATTGTCTTGGGCGAGTCACATATTGCGCACTTACCGCTTGTTTTATTATGTGGTTTATTATTTTATAAATTTTATTTAGGCTGTGCTTGCTTTATTGAACTCATTTCATATCATGGTTCAAACGTTAAAATCGGTGAGGTTTACTAATCCTTTTCGAAATCCGAAGAAGTTCCCACGGAACCCCCCGGATCCTATGTCAACTGCTCAATCAATTACTTCTTTGTCGGAATGCTAACAAAAAGATTACTTGCTTTTATTTTACCCATACCCTTTTCTCCTTCATTGATTTTATTCTTTCTTTCAATGGATATCGGGATTCATATTAAAAAAAATCCGAAATACAGGAATTAGAATCGTAAGAATAAGAGCTGTCTTTCGATTATTTCAGATTATTAATTGGAATCAACACAAATCAAATAGAACTAGATGAAGAAATAGAATTGGGACACGACACTATGTAATTATATAGATGGAATTGATAGCTATATATATGAAGATAATAATGTAGATTGATATATATTAAATTAACCTGTATCTTCAGATAGTAAACTTTATACAGTACAATAACAATACTCGATAGTATGTTAGAAAGATTCATATTTTTCTTTCTACCATACTATCGTCTCTCATAGAACACTGCTGATTCTATTTCGCTCATTTCATTCATTTAAGACGCGAAATTTGAATCTTTTTCGTTTTATTTCTTTTCTTCAATCATTGATAAGAACTAAAAAGTCAAGTTTAATTCAAATTAATCGCTCTGACTTACTGTTTTTACGTATATTATAAGTAAAAAAGCAGTAGGAACTAGAATGAACAGTGCAGTAGCAATAAATGCAAGAATATTTACTTCCATAATTTCATCGTTTCATTTTTCTTTAATTGGCAATAACTCGGGATTTAATCCCATAGAGATGATAAATCTTTCGTCTGTAAATTCAATGGGATGAATTACGTCTCGATGTAATCGAATCGATCAATATCATGAATAACAATATCTGGGCTATCAAATCGATTCATCGTCAAGAATTGAATAGTATAACATAGGAAGATCTTTTATCCATACCGAATTCAAAGGTTGATTCCTGATCCAATCAAAAATTCCTTTAAATTAATTTCTCTTTTTATTTATCATTCTTTTCCATTCTTTTCTATAACTTACCGCCTTCCTTGTACAATCATCTGATCCTTGTACAACCATCTGATGAAGTATCATCTAACCGCCTTTACACTTACCTTACCATTGATTTTAACCAAACCCAAACAAACAATCGAATCGAAATGAAAAAAAAAAAAATAAGAGGGATCCCGCTGGTAATGCAATTCTGCTATTTGTCCTCCCTTTCACAGAAAAATGGAGAGACGAATTGATGTATTTTTTTATTGGATTTGGATCCGTCGGGACTGACGGGGCTCGAACCCGCAGCTTCCGCCTTGACAGGGCGGTGCTCTGACCAATTGAACTACAATCCCAGGGAAATAACATAATAAAATAAAGTGTACAGTATACCTATTCTTAATGATTTCATTCAAACCCTTTCGACTTAGATTTTCGATTAGAATTGCCATGTTGGGTGAGTGATATATTGATATCCATATGGATATGCACCTTAGCGAAAGCGGCATGGATTACTAATAATCTTTTCGTTATTGCCAAATCAATTGGATAATCAATCTTTCAATGAAAAAGTTCTTTTTTCTTTATTTTACTCTTGTCCTTAGCCTTTACACTTACCGATCCAGATATGAATCTAGATCATTAGAAAAATCATAATTTGTTGGAAAAAAAAATAAATTAAATTTAAATAGAGTAAATAAATAGTGTTTGACTTTTTTTTTTACTATTGGGATCGAGCATTTCGGGAAACCAACAAATGGGTTATATCGTTTCATGGCAGATCGGCGAATTATTGGGCCGAGCTGGATTTGAACCAGCGTAGACATATTGCCAACGAATTTACAGTCCGTCCCCATTAACCGCTCGGGCATCGACCCAGGAAGAATCAATTTCAGGCTTATTGATAATCCACGATCAACTTCCTTTCGCAGTACCCTACCCCCAGGGGAAGTCGAATCCCCGCTGCCTCCTTGAAAGAGAGATGTCCTGAACCACTAGACGATGGGGGCATACTTGCCCGACCGCCATCATACTATGCTCATAGTATGAATAGTTTTTTGAAATTGTCAATATAATAGAATGGGAATGGTATGACTCAATACAAAGGATAGTACTTTTCGGTGAGTAATTTGTCTACCAGAAAGGGGGATTAAACTCCATTCTTCCGCTTTCATTCATTGATTCACTCATTGTTAAGATTAGGCGGGCATATTTCTACCTCACACTAAGACAGGAAATTCAAATAAAAAAAAAACGATAAATTTGAAAATAGGGGAAGAGGGATCAATAAGTTATTGAATTTTTTTCTCTAATTTTTTTTTGGTTCAGAGGACAGGCCGAATCTCTTTATCAACGATTGCCTTCGATAAAATATTTCGAATCTATGTTGAATTGGTAGGTACATGTATTAATCAAATGAATTTCGTTATAATGGAAAATAATAGAAATTAGGGTGGGTCGGTCTGGAAACAATGCATTACATTAATATTTATCAAATACAATATCAATAAACCTTTTTTTTACCTATACTTACTAGGTCAATCAAATTGAGCGTTCCTGAATGAACCACTATGCGTTTAAGATATATCTATTACATAGATTATAACGTATAAACGCATAAGATATGTCTATAGACATATAACATATAATAAGTATATACACTAAACTCATAGTAACTAGCGGCTTATTCAGGAATTGACGTAAACGGGCCCCTTTAACTCAGTGGTAGAGTAACGCCATGGTAAGGCGTAAGTCATCGGTTCAAATCCGATAAGGGGCTTTGGTTTTTTCATAAAACTCCAGCGGTAGTATTCCTATTTATAGAGATATTGTTGTCATTTGTAATAAAAAAGTAACAAACCATAAAATGGAATATAATTTTAATATTGAAATTATATTAAATACTAATGAAGTGAAGTATAGTAATTATAGTTATAAAGTTGAACATTTGTTATCATGTTTATTATATTGTTATAAATATTATAATGATAAGTTTATAATGAATAATTCTAAGTTGTCTACTTGAATCTCCAAATATTCCTATTACTTTGTTCTATTATTCCAATCAAATCAATTAAATTCGAAATCAACAAAAGAAAAAGTAAGTGGACCTAACCCATTGAATCATAACTATATCCACTATTCTGATATTAAAACTCGATAGAGATAAAATTGGAAGAGTGGATCTTTTTTTTTTTTCATTTTCATATTTCTTTGGATTACGCGGGAATCTGTCGATATTTCCGATTAAATCTTCTTGTTTCTAGATGTTATATAGCAATGCTATTCCCTTACTTTACAGCGAAAGATTTATTCCAAGCACAACATAAGAATAAGAGGCGTTTAAAATATCTTTCTTTGATTCCAGCACACAAGACAAAATCACTTTCTATTTTATCATATGTATGTTTTATAATTTATAATGTATATTATATATTTTATATACTTAGATAGATATCTATCAGATCGTGGTTTCATGTAACAAATATTTATGGATACATATGATATTTTTGTTCCGATAATGGAATGTAAAATGGATGCAAGAAAGAGACTTTGATTTATAGTCTCCTGTTATTAAATTCAATACACTATTAATTTAATTAAATATATAAATATAAATAAATGAAAAATAAATAATACTAAATAATAGAATAAAATAAATAGAATAGGAAATTCATTAAAAGAAAATGAAAGAGTAAA